GCTAGTGTAGCTTAACGTAAAGCATGGCACTGAAAATGCTAAGATAAAATTTAAAAACTTTCACAAGCACTGAAGGTTTGGTCCTGGCCTCAGTATTAATTTTAACCAAATTTACACATGCAAGTTTCAGCATTCCAGTGAGAACGCCCTAATCATGCCCTTATTTGTTTAGGAGCTGGTATCAGGCATATACAGTGTGTATAACCCATGACACCTCGCTTAACCACGCCCCCAAGGGAATTCAGCAGTGATAGACATTGAACAATAAGCGCAAGCTTGAATCAGTTAAAGTTAAAAGAGTTGGTTAATCTCGTGCCAGCCACCGCGGTTATACGAGTAACTCACATTAATACTTCACGGCGTAAAGGGTGATTAAAAGTTTCTAAAAAGTACTAAAGTTATAACCTTATAAAGCTGTCATACGCACCTATAAAAGGAATAATACACTGACGAAAGTGACTTTAACTAACTAGAGCTTTTGACCTCACGACAGTTAAGACACAAACTAGGATTAGATACCCTACTATGCCTAACCATAAATAGACCTTTACTACCACTTACTTTGTTTAAGTCCGCCTGAGTACTACAAGCGCTAGCTTAAAACCCAAAGGACTTGGCGGTGCCCCAGACCCCCCTAGAGGAGCCTGTTCTATAACCGATAATCCACGTTAAACCTTACCACTTCTTGCTTTTACCGCCTATATACCGCCGTCGTCAGCTAACCCCATGAGGGCACAGAAGTAAGCATAATGGACTTCCTCCAAAACGTCAGGTCGAGGTGTAGCGAATGAAGTGGAAAGAAATGGGCTACATTTTCTCTAAAGAAAATACGGACAGTAAAATGAAAAATCACTTATAAGGTGGATTTAGCAGTAAGAAAAACTTAGGATATTTTTCTGAAACCGGCTCTGAGGCGCGCACACACCGCCCGTCACTCTCCTCAACTTACATCACTCCATTTTATAAATAACTTTTTATCACAAGAGGAGGCAAGTCGTAACATGGTAAGTGTACTGGAAAGTGCACTTGGAATAATCAAAATATAGCTAAATTAGTAAAGCACCTCCCTTACACCGAGGAAATACCCGTGCAACTCGAGTTATCTTGAACCTTAAAACTAGCCTAACCACCATTAATTAACCTCAATATTACTAATAAACTATATTAATATTTCGTACTTAAAACATTTTCACAATCCCAGTATAGGCGATAGAACAGAAACACTTAGCGCTATAGAGAGAGTACCGCAAGGGAAAGCTGAAAAAGAACTGAAACAAATCATTAAAGTAATAAAAAGCAAAGATTCACCCCTGTACCTTTTGCATCATGATTTAGTAAGAATAAGTGGGCAAAAAGATCTTAAGTCCACCTTCCCGAAACTAGACGAGCTACTTCGGAGCAGCGTACTAGAGCCAACCCGTCTCTGTGGCAAAAGAGTGGGAAGACTCCCAAGTAGAGGTGATAAGCCTACCGAGTCTAGTGATAGCTGGTTACCCAAAAAAAGAACTTAAATTCTGCAATAATTATTCACCCAATCAAATAAGATTATCACCATAAGATAACTTGTAAGAATTATTAGTTATTCCAAAGAGGTACAACTCTTTTGAATTAAGAAACAACTTTATTAGGAGGGTAACGATCATATTATTAAAGGACCTCACCTCAGTAGGCCTAAAAGCAGCCATCTGATCAGCAAGCGTCACAGCTCCAGCCCTAAACCAACCAATAATCCCGATATATTTTTCCAAACCCCCTAGCTAATATTGGGTTTTTTTATCTTTCAATTGATAAAAGAACTTATACTAAAATGAGTAATTAGAGGACTAACCTCTCCAAAACACCCGTGTAAGTCAGAAAGAATCCAATCACTGATTATTAACCGACACCAACCTGAGGGCATAATATTAAGAATAGTAAACTAGAAAAACACATTTATTATATCGTTAACCCTACACAGGAGTGTTCACAGGAAAGATTTAAAGAAAATAAAGGAACTCGGCAAACACAAACTCCGCCTGTTTACCAAAAACATCGCCTCTTGCAAGCCCTGTATAAGAGGTCCCGCCTGCCCTGTGACATTGTTTAACGGCCGCGGTATTATGACCGTGCGAAGGTAGCGTAATCACTTGTCTTTTAATTGAAGACCTGTATGAAAGGCATCACGAGAGTTTACCTGTCTCTATTTTCTAATCAATGAAATTGATTTCCCCGTGCAGAAGCGGGGATATAGCCATAAGACGAGAAGACCCTATGGAGCTTTAAACACTTAAGTTACTATCTTACTTACCAACAATCTAAAGACTTAACCTACTCTAATAGTAGCCTAACTTAATGTTTTCGGTTGGGGCGACCAAGGAGTAAAAGAAAACCTCCTTATCGATTGAGTATTTTTACTTAAAAATCAGAACGACAGCTCTGATCAATAGAATATCTAACGAGTAATGACCCAGGGTTATACCCTGATCAATGAACCAAGTTACCCTAGGGATAACAGCGCAATCCTTTCTAAGAGTCCATATCGCCGAAAGGGTTTACGACCTCGATGTTGGATCAGGACATCCTAATGGTGCAACCGCTATTAAGGGTTCGTTTGTTCAACGATTAATAGTCCTACGTGATCTGAGTTCAGACCGGAGTAATCCAGGTCAGTTTCTATCTATGAAGATATTTTCCCTAGTACGAAAGGACCGGGAGAATGAAGCCCATGCCCCAGGCACGCTTCTCCCTCATCTGTTGAAATTAACTTAAACAGCAAAGGGGGATTAACCTTCTACTAAAGATTATAGTTAGTTAAGGTGGCAGAGCCTGGTAATTGCAAAAGACCTAAACTCTTTGATCCAGAGGTTCAATTCCTCTCCTTAACCATGTTAAAAACGATCATCACTCAAGTTATTCACCCTTTAACCTACATTATCCCAGTACTATTAGCCACAGCATTCCTTACCCTAGTAGAACGGAAAATTCTAGGTTATATACAACTTCGCAAAGGCCCTAACGTGGTTGGACCTTACGGCCTTCTCCAACCAATCGCTGATGGAGTAAAACTGTTTACTAAAGAACCAGTACGCCCCTCTCACTCCTCTCATTTTCTATTTCTAGTCACCCCCACCACAGCCTTAACCCTGGCCCTCCTTATATGAATACCTCTGCCCCTGCCACACTCCATCCTAAACCTCAACCTAGGCCTACTATTTATCCTAGCCATCTCCAGCCTGACTGTTTACACCATCCTAGGTTCTGGCTGAGCCTCAAATTCTAAATATGCCCTAATAGGGGCCCTACGTGCTGTAGCACAAACTATTTCATACGAAGTTACCCTCGGTCTAATCCTATTGTCCTTAGTGATCATAACCGGAGGCTTCACATTACACACATTTAACTTTGCCCAAGAAACAGTATGACTTATTATCCCAGCCTGACCATTAGCCATAATATGGTACATCTCAACCCTAGCAGAAACCAACCGAGCCCCATTCGATCTTACCGAGGGGGAATCAGAACTAGTTTCCGGGTTTAACATTGAATATGCAGGAGGACCATTTGCCTTATTTTTTCTAGCTGAGTATTCGAATATCCTAATAATAAACACATTATCCGTCATCCTCTTCATAGGTATCTCCTACAACCCCCTCCTACCCCAAATTTCAACACTCAGCCTTATAATTAAGGCAACCATATTAACACTCCTATTCCTATGAATTCGCGCCTCCTACCCACGATTCCGCTACGACCAACTCATACATCTAGTATGGAAAAACTTCCTACCACTCACATTAGCCCTTATTTTATGACACATTACACTACCAACCTCCCTAGCAAGTCTCCCACCCCTCACCTAAGGAAGCGTGCCTGAATTAAAGGATCACTTTGATAGAGTGAAACATGAATGTTAAAATCATTCCCCTTCCTTAGAAAAGTAGGCTTCGAACCTACTCCATAGAGATCAAAACTCTATGTACTTCCAATTATACTACTTCCTAAAGTAAAGTCAGCTAATCAAGCTTTTGGGCCCATACCCCTACCATGTTGGTTAAAATCCTTCCTCTACTAATGAACCCACTCGTACTATCCCTCCTCCTTTTGAGCCTAGGCCTAGGCACTACAATCACATTCATAGGGTCTCATTGACTCTTAATTTGAATAGGATTAGAAATTAACACCATAGCCATTATCCCCCTAATAATCCATCAACAACACCCACGTGCAGTAGAAGCCACCACCAAATACTTTCTTACACAAGCAACAGCCTCCGCACTTCTCCTATTCGCGGGCACAACAAACGCCTGAATAACGGGACAATGAAACATCACCGACATACTTTCACCAACCTCCGCCACACTCATTACACTAGCCTTAGCCTTAAAAATTGGCCTAGCTCCCATACACTTCTGACTACCAGAGGTTCTCCAAGGACTTAACCTAACCACCGGACTCATCCTCTCCACATGACAAAAACTTGCCCCCTTTGCCATCCTCCTTCAACTTTACCCACTTCTTAACCCAAATATCCTTATAGCCCTAGGAATCACCTCCATTGTCGTCGGGGGCTGAAGTGGGCTCAACCAAACACAACTACGAAAAATCCTAGCATACTCATCAATTGCACACCTAGGATGAATAATTACCATTATCCACTTCGCCCCTAACCTGACCCTATTAAATCTTGCCCTCTACATTACTATAACAACTTCAATATTCCTTTTATTTAATACCCTTAATTCAACAAAAATCAACTCAATCTCTGTATCAGCCACTAAATCCCCACTACTATCAATCATAGCACTACTGACTCTACTTTCCCTAGGGGGCTTACCCCCACTCTCAGGATTTATACCAAAATGACTCATCTTACAAGAAATGGCCAAACAGGACCTCCTAATCCCAGCCACTATCATGGCCCTAGCAACCCTCCTCAGTTTATTTTTTTATCTACGTCTCTGCTACATAATAACCCTCACCATCTCTCCCACCCCTATCTTCTTATTCTCCTCCTGACAAGCAAAAACCACACAAACAAACATTCTACTCACAATCACTACCTCACTATCCATCCTTCTCCTACCCCTCACCCCTACATTACTAATAATATCCACGTAAGAAATTTAGGTTAACAAGACCAAAAGCCTTCAAAGCTTTCAGTAAGAGTTAAAATCTCTTAACTTCTGATAAGACCTGCAAGACTCTATCTCACATCCTCTGAATGCAACCCAGATGTTTTAATTAAACTAAAATCTTCTAGATAAACAGGCCTTGATCCTGCAACATCTTAATTAACAGCTAAGCGTTCAATCCAGCGAACTTTTATCTAGGCTTCTCCCGCCGTAGGGTAAAAGGCGGGAGAAGCCCCGGGAGAGCTTTCATCTCCGTCTCAGGATTTGCAATCTTGTGTAAACTTTACTACGGGACTTGGTAAGAAGAGGACTCTAACCTCTCTTCACGGAACTACAGGCCGCCGCTTAACTCTCAGCCATCTTACCTGTGGCAATTAATCGTTGATTATTCTCTACTAATCACAAAGATATCGGCACCCTCTATTTAATTTTTGGCGCCTGAGCAGGAATGGTCGGAACTGGCCTAAGCCTTCTAATCCGAGCAGAACTAAGTCAACCCGGGACCCTCCTAGGTGACGATCAGATTTATAATGTCATTGTTACAGCCCACGCCCTTGTAATAATCTTTTTTATAGTTATACCAATTATGATTGGAGGATTTGGCAACTGACTCGTCCCTTTAATAATTGGCTCACCCGACATAGCCTTCCCACGCATAAATAATATAAGTTTCTGACTTTTACCCCCCTCTTTTCTACTCCTCCTGGCCTCCGCTGGGGTTGAAGCTGGGGCCGGAACAGGTTGAACAGTCTACCCCCCTCTGGCAGGAAACCTAGCCCACGCCGGAGCCTCCGTAGACTTAACAATTTTCTCCCTTCACTTGGCAGGTGTTTCATCAATCCTAGCCTCCATTAATTTCATTACCACAATTATTAATATAAAACCACCAGCAATCTCTCAATACCAAACACCCCTATTCGTGTGGTCAATCCTTGTTACAACTGTTTTACTTCTTATAGCCCTCCCAGTCCTAGCAGCTGGCATCACTATACTACTCACGGATCGTAATCTTAACACAACTTTCTTTGACCCGGCTGGAGGGGGGGACCCCATCCTTTATCAACATCTATTCTGATTCTTCGGGCACCCCGAGGTATACATTTTGATTCTACCCGGATTTGGGATAATCTCACATGTAGTCGCTTATTACTCAGGCAAAAAAGAGCCATTTGGTTACATAGGCATAGTCTGAGCAATAATAGCCATTGGTCTTTTAGGTTTCATCGTCTGAGCACATCATATATTTACAGTAGGAATAGATGTAGACACACGAGCATACTTCACATCCGCCACAATGATCATCGCCATCCCAACAGGTGTTAAAGTCTTTAGTTGACTAGCCACCCTTCATGGCGGCTCCATTAAATGAGAAACACCACTACTCTGAGCACTAGGCTTTATTTTCTTATTCACAGTTGGAGGCCTAACAGGAATTGTCCTAGCTAATTCTTCACTTGACATTGTCCTTCACGATACCTACTATGTTGTAGCCCATTTCCATTATGTTCTCTCAATGGGGGCAGTATTCGCTATCATGGCAGGCTTTGTCCATTGATTCCCGCTCTTCACAGGCTATACACTTCACTCCACATGAGCAAAAATTCAATTCTCAATTATATTTATTGGAGTAAACTTAACCTTTTTCCCTCAACATTTCTTAGGCCTAGCAGGTATACCCCGACGCTACTCCGATTACCCAGATGCGTACACCCTTTGAAATGTGGTATCCTCTATTGGGTCTATAATTTCATTGGTCGCTGTCATTATTCTATTATTTATCATCTGAGAAGCATTTGCCTCAAAACGTGAAGTGTTGTCCATTGAACTTTCTAATACTAACGTAGAGTGACTTCATGGCTGCCCCCCTCCATATCACACCTATGAAGAACCAGCTTTTGTTCAAGTTCAACAATCTACTTATTAAACAAGAAAGGAAGGAATTGAACCCCCATAAGTCGGTTTCAAGCCAACCACATCACCACTCTGTCACTTTCTTGAGACTCTAGTAAATTAATTACATCACCTTGTCAAGGTGAAATTGTGGGTGGAACCCCCACGAATCTTGAACTAATGGCACACCCATCACAATTAGGATTTCAAGACGCAGCCTCCCCAATCATAGAAGAACTTCTTCACTTCCACGATCACACATTAATAATTGTTTTTCTTATTAGCACATTAGTTCTCTATATTATTGTTGCAATAGTAACTACTAAGTTAACTAATAAGTATATTTTAGACTCACAAGAAATTGAAATTGTATGAACCATCTTACCCGCTATCATCCTTATTATAATCGCACTACCATCATTACGGATCTTGTATCTAATAGACGAAATTAATGATCCCCACATTACAATCAAAGCATTGGGCCATCAATGGTATTGAAGCTATGAATACACAGATTATGAAAACTTAGAGTTTGACTCCTACATAATCCAAACCGAAGACCTAAACCCCGGACAATTTCGACTTCTAGAAGCAGACCATCGTATGGTTGTCCCTATAGAGTCCCCCATCCGAGTCCTAGTAACCGCAGAAGATGTCTTACACGCCTGAACAATCCCAGCACTCGGAGTAAAAATAGACGCAGTCCCAGGACGCTTAAACCAGGCCGCCTTTATCATCTCACGACCTGGCGTTTATTACGGACAATGTTCAGAAATTTGTGGCGCTAATCACAGCTTTATGCCAATTGTAGTGGAAGCAGTACCTCTTGAACACTTTGAGAATTGATCTTCATTAATACTAGAAGAAGTCTCATTAAGAAGCTAACAGGGTCCAGCATTAGCCTTTTAAGCTAAATATTGGTGATTCCCAACCACCCTTAGTGACATGCCTCAACTCAACCTCAATCCATGATTCTTAATCTTCTTATTTTCCTGACTATTTTTCTTGATTGTCTTACCACACAAACTGACATCTTACTTATTTAACTATAACCCCGCCCCTAAAAATGCTAAAAAACAAAAACCAGAACCCTGAAACTGACCATGATCCTAAACTTCTTTGACCAATTTTTGAGCCCTTCACTTATAGGCCTGCCCTTAATTGCACTAGCAATTATTATACCAACAGTAATCTTCCAAACCCCCTCCAACCGGTGACTTAATAACCGCCTAATTACCCTACAAACATGATTTATTAATCGATTTACTCACCAACTTCTACAACCACTTAATCTTGGAGGACATAAATGAGCCATTATTCTTACAGCCCTTATACTTTTCTTAATTACTATTAATCTCCTAGGGCTTCTTCCCTACACATTTACCCCAACAACACAACTCTCATTAAATATAGCTTTTGCCCTTCCCCTCTGACTAACAACAGTCTTAATCGGCATATTAAACCAACCCACTATTGCCCTAGGACATCTCCTACCAGAAGGCACACCCACCCCTCTAATCCCAGTTCTCATTATCATCGAAACTATCAGCCTGTTTATTCGTCCTCTTGCCCTAGGGGTCCGACTTACAGCCAACCTCACAGCAGGCCACCTATTAATACAATTGATTGCAACCGCAGCCTTTGTACTCATTTCTACTATGCCTACAGTAGCAATCTTAACTTCTATTGTATTATTCCTTCTTACCCTTTTAGAGGTGGCCGTAGCTATGATTCAAGCCTACGTATTTGTACTTCTCCTAAGCCTTTATCTACAAGAAAACGTCTAATAATGGCCCACCAAGCACACGCATATCACATAGTTGACCCAAGCCCATGACCCTTAACAGGAGCCATCGCCGCTCTCCTCTTAACCTCAGGCCTAGCCATTTGATTCCATTTCCACACCATAACACTCCTCCTTCTAGGACTAATCCTTCTTACTCTTACAGTAATTCAATGATGACGAGATGTAATTCGAGAAGGGACATTCCAAGGTCATCACACCCCCCCAGTTCAGAAAGGCCTGCGCTACGGAATAATCCTCTTTATTACATCAGAAGTATTCTTCTTTCTTGGATTTTTCTGAGCATTTTACCACTCTAGCCTGGCCCCAACCCCTGAACTAGGGGGCTGCTGACCCCCCACAGGAATTAACCCCCTAGACCCCTTTGAAGTACCCCTACTTAACACCGCCGTACTCTTAGCTTCAGGAGTAACAGTCACCTGAGCTCACCACAGTATCATAGAAGGTAACCGAAAAGAAGCTATTCAAGCCCTCACACTTACAGTTATATTAGGCTTTTACTTTACAGCTCTTCAAGCCATAGAATACTACGAGGCCCCATTTACTATTGCCGATGGGGTTTACGGAACAACCTTCTTCGTGGCAACAGGCTTTCACGGCCTCCATGTTATTATTGGCTCAACATTTCTTATAGTCTGCCTGCTACGTCAAATCCTTTTCCATTTTACATCAGAACACCACTTTGGCTTTGAAGCCGCCGCATGATACTGACACTTTGTCGACGTAGTATGACTATTCCTCTATGTATCAATTTATTGATGAGGCTCATAATACTTTTCTAGTATAAACTAGTACAAATGACTTCCAATCATTCAATCTTGGTTAGACCCCAAGGAGAAGTAATGAATCTCATTACATTATCTATCGCCATCCCCGCCCTCATTTCCCTAATCCTAGCATTCATCGCATTCTGACTGCCAGCTCTTAACCCAGACAGTGAAAAACTATCACCTTACGAGTGTGGATTTGATCCCCTAGGTTCTGCACGCCTACCATTCTCCCTTCGATTTTTCCTCGTAGCAATCCTTTTTCTACTGTTCGACTTAGAAATTGCCTTACTTCTCCCCCTACCATGAGGCGACCAACTCTCCTCCCCACTTATCACAACCTTATGAGCCTCTATCATTATTATCCTACTTACATTAGGCCTAGTTTATGAATGACTCCAAGGTGGCCTTGAATGGGCAGAATAGGCACTTAGTCCAAAAAAGACCATTAATTTCGACTTAATAAATTATGGTGAAAATCCATAAGTGCCTTATGACTCCTATCTACTTCACAATTACCTCAGCATTTATTCTCGGTCTGACAGGACTAGCTTTCAATCGCTCTCATCTCTTATCTGCCCTACTTTGCCTTGAAGGAATAATACTCTCCCTCTTCCTCGCAATCGCTATCTGATCCATAACAATAAGTTCGCCCTCCCTGTCCTTAGCACCAATAATTTTACTAACATTCTCAGCCTGCGAAGCAAGCTCAGGCCTAGCCCTTCTTGTAGCCGCCACCCGCACTCACGGAACCGACCACCTTAACAACCTCAATCTTCTACAATGTTAAAAATCCTTATTCCCACCCTCCTTCTATTCCCAATTTCATGAATTTCACCCAAAAAATGAATGTGAACTTCTATTATCTCAAACAGCCTCTTAATTGCCTCACTAAGTCTAATTTGATTCAAATGAGACTTTGAGATAGGCTGAGGCTACTCAAACCTCTTTCTTGGCATCGACCCTCTTTCAGCCCCCCTACTCACACTTACCTGCTGACTCCTCCCACTCATACTACTAGCTAGTCTCAAACATTTATCCTCCGAACCCCATAAACGACAACAAATCTATATTTCTCTACTCATTACCCTACAAACTCTCCTCATTCTGGCATTTAGCGCAACAGAAATAATTCTATTTTACATCATATTTGAAGCAACACTTATCCCAACCCTTATTATTATCACCCGATGAGGAAATCAAACCGAACGCCTCAATGCCGGCATCTACTTTTTATTCTACACCCTTGCAGGCTCCTTGCCCTTATTAATTGCCTTACTTATTTTACAAAAAGACCTAGGTACCCTGTCAATACTCATCATACAATACCCAAACACTACTAACCTCCACTCATGAGCTAGTAAATTTTGATGGACTGCCTGTTTAATTGCTTTTTTAGTCAAAATACCCCTATACGGTGTCCATCTCTGATTGCCTAAAGCACACGTAGAAGCCCCAATTGCCGGCTCCATAATCCTGGCTGCAGTCCTCCTCAAACTAGGAGGCTACGGCATGATACGAATTATTGTCATGCTCAACCCCCTCACAAAAGAGATAGCCTACCCTTTCCTAATTCTGGCAATCTGAGGCATTATCATAACTAGCTCCATTTGTTTACGACAAACAGATCTTAAATCATTAATTGCCTACTCCTCAGTCAGCCACATAGGCCTTGTAGCAGCAGCTATCCTTATTCAAACCCCATGAAGCTTCGCAGGCGCCACAGCCCTTATAATTGCCCATGGATTAATTTCATCAATACTCTTCTGTCTCGCCAACACTAATTACGAGCGTATTCATAGCCGAACACTACTGCTAGCCCGAGGTACTCAAATCATTCTTCCACTCATAGGAACATCCTGATTTCTAGCTAACTTAGCCAACCTCGCCCTACCCCCCAGTCCCAACCTCATGGGAGAACTACTCATCATTTCCTCCCTCTTTAAATGATCAAACTGAACTATTATTTTAACCGGCACAGGTGTCCTATTAACAGCATCCTACTCATTATATATATTTTTAATAACACAACGGGGCCCTACACCTCAACACCTACTTTTCTTAACACCATCTTATACACGAGAACATCTACTCATGTACCTTCACCTCCTCCCTACAATCCTTATCATCACCAAACCAGAACTTATCTTAGGATGAACATTTTGTGTTTATAGTTTAATTAAAACGTTAGATTGTGATTCTAAAAATAAAAGTTGAAATCTTTTTATTCACCAAGAGAGGTCAGGGACAAAAAGAACTGCTAATTCTTTCTACCCGCGGTTCGACTCCGCGGCTCACTTAAGCTTTTGAAAGATAATAGCCATCTATTGGTCTTAGGAACCAAAAACTCTTGGTGCAACTCCAAGCAATAGCCATGAACTCAATTATCTTTAACTCTTCATTCTTATTAATTTTCATTATCCTTCTCTACCCCCTATTTACATCCATCACCACACCACAAGGACCTCTTAACCACAACTGAGCATCCACTCACGTCAAAACAGCCGTTAAACTCTCATTCTTTATTAGCCTAATTCCCTTATTCTTATTCCTAGACCAAGGAGTAGAATCTGCCACAACCAATTGAAACTGAATCAACTTAGGACCAATAAACATTAATATAAGCTTTAAATTTGATCTCTACTCTATCATTTTTACACCCGTAGCCCTCTACGTCACATGATCTATTCTAGAATTCGCACTCTGATATATACACACAGACCCAAACTTCAATCGCTTCTTTAAATACCTCCTCCTTTTTCTCATAACAATAATTATTCTTATTACCGCTAATAACCTCTTTCAACTATTTATTGGCTGAGAAGGAGTAGGCATCATATCCTTCCTCCTAATCGGCTGATGATATAGCCGAGCAGATGCCAACACCGCAGCCCTACAAGCAGTAATTTATAACCGAATTGGTGATATCGGACTAATCTTAAGTATAGCATGACTAGCCATAAACCTCAATTCATGAGAAACCCAACAAATATTCATTTTATCTAAAAATATAGACCTAACCCTACCCCTTTTAGGCCTAGTATTAGCTGCTGCTGGGAAATCAGCACAATTCGGCCTCCACCCATGGCTGCCGTCAGCCATGGAGGGGCCTACACCAGTCTCAGCCCTACTTCACTCCAGCACAATAGTCGTGGCCGGTGTATTTCTCCTAATCCGACTTCATCCCCTAATTCAAGATAATCAGCTAATCTTATCAGCTTGCCTATGCTTGGGAGCATTAACAACTCTATTCACAGCCACCTGTGCCCTCACCCAAAACGATATCAAAAAGATCGTAGCCTTCTCCACATCCAGCCAATTAGGCCTCATAATAGTGACCATCGGCCTAAATCAACCCCAATTAGCTTTCCTCCATATTTGTACACACGCCTTCTTCAAAGCTATACTTTTTCTTTGTTCCGGCTCTATTATTCATAGCTTGGACAATGAACAGGACATCCGAAAAATAGGAGGCCTTCACAAACTACTTCCATTTACTGCATCCTCCCTTACAGTTGGCAGTCTTGCCCTAACGGGAATACCCTTCCTTTCTGGTTTCTTCTCAAAAGACGCCATCATTGAAGCCATAAACACATCTAACCTAAACGCCTGAGCCCTAACCTTAACCCTCCTAGCCACTTCCTTCACCGCCATTTACAGCCTTCGACTTGTCTTCTTTACATTAATAAATTCACCACGATTTATCCCCCTTATACCTATTAATGAAAACAACCCCCTAGTATTAAAACCAATCAAACGCCTAGCCTACGGAAGCATCCTAGCTGGCCTCCTTATCACCTCTAACATAACACCCACCAAAACACAAATTCTGACAATACCACTCACCCTTAAACTCTCGGCCCTCCTAGTAACAATTATTGGCCTCCTCTTAGCACTAGAATTAACCAACCTCACTAAACATCAATTTAAAATCTACCCAACCATGCCTGCCCACAACTTCTCCAACATGCTAGGCTACTTTCCACCAATCATTCACCGCCTCTACCCCAAAATTAACCTTTACTGAGCTCAAACCATCTCTACCCACCTGATTGACCTAACATGAAATGAAAAGACGGGACCAAAAAATAAACTAGTCCAACAAACAGCCATAATTAAACTTCTCACACTTCCACAACAAGGCTTTATTAAAATCTACTTTATAATCTTCTTCCTCACACTTACCCTAGCCGTCTTAATCATAATTTAAACCACACGCAACGTACCCCAAGAAACTCCACGAGTCAACTCCATCACAACAAACAAAGCCAAAAGTAACATTCAACCACTCAACATTAGTAAGTATCCCCCATAAGAATATAATAAAGCCACACCACTAAAATCACCACGAACCATCTCCAAACCATTAATCTCATCACCACCAAACCATCCTCACCCCCAACCACCCACAAAATACTTATTAATGTATATTAAAACCCCAACATAAAATAAGACATAAACAAGTACTGACCAATCCCCTCATGACTCAGGATAAGGCTCTGCAACAAGCGCCGCAGTATAAGCAAATACAACCAATATCCCACCCAAATAAATCAAAAATAAAACCAATGATAAAAAAGAACTTCCAGAACTTACTAATAAACCACACCCTACGCCAGCAGAAATAACTAGACCAAGAGCAGCATAATAGGGAGAAGGATTTGAAGCCACTGCTACTAAACCCATAATAAAACCCAACATTATAATAAATACTAAATAAATCATAAATTCCTACTTAGATTTTAACTAAGACTAACAATCTGAAAAACTACCGTTGTTATTCAACTACAAGAACCTAATGACCACAAATATTCGAAAAACCCACCCACTATTTAAAATTATTAACAGCTCACTCATTGACCTCCCTGCCCCAAGCAACATCTCAATTTGATGAAACTATGGCTCACTCCTAGGACTTTGCCTTATTATTCAAATCCTCACTGGCCTCTTCTTAGCCATACACTACACCCCGGACATTTCATCCGCCTTCTCATCAGTTGTCCATATTTGCCGAGACGTCAACTACGGCTGACTCATCCGCAATATTCACGCCAACGGAGCCTCACTCTTCTTCATCTGCATCTACTTACATATCGCCCGAGGGTTTTACTACGGGTCTTATCTTAACAAAGAAACATGAAATATTGGAGTCATCCTATTATTTCTACTAATAGCCACAGCCTTCGTGGGTTATGTACTCCCATGAGGACAAATATCATTTTGAGGAGCAACAGTCATTACAAATCTCTTATCAGCTTTCCCCTACATTGGTGATATCTTAGTCCAATGAATTTGAGGGGGTTTTTCAGTCGACAATGCTACCCTCACCCGATTTTTTGCCTTCCATTTCTTATTTCCTTTCCTAATCACTGCACTTACCCTCTTACACCTCCTTTTCCTTCACGAAATAGGCTCTAACAACCCCACAGGCCTTAACTCAAACACAGATAAAATCCCATTCCACCCATACTTCTCCTACAAAGACCTCCTAGGTTTCTTCATCCTTACTCTCCTACTCTCATCCCTCGTCCTATTCTCACCAAATTTACTAGGCGACACAGAAAACTTCATCCCGGCCGACCCCCTACTTACACCACCACATATTAAACCAGAGTGGTACTTCCTATTTGCTTATGCAATCCTACGCTCTATCCCCAACAAACTGGGAGGAGTCCTCGCCCTCCTATTCTCGATTCTTATTCTTATACTAGTACCCTTACTCCACACATCCAAACAACGAAGCGCCACATTCCGCCCAATCACTCAAACCTTATTCTGAACCCTAGTCACCAATACAATTATTTTAACATGAATCGGGGGTCAACCAGTAGAACAGCCCTTTATTATTATTGGACAAATCGCCTCAGTCATCTACTTCCTCTTATTTCTCGTCCTTCTCCCCCTTGCCGGCTGATGAGAAAATAAGATTCTTAACCTTTAATATGTTCTGGTAGCCTAAATCTAAGGCATTGGTCTTGTAAACCAAAGATTGGAGGTGAAATCCCCCCCCAAAACAAACCGCGTTCAGGAAAGAGAGGGTTGAACTCCCATCCTTGGCTCCCAAAGCCAAGATTCTGCTTAAACTACCTCCTGAAACAGACCAGCCTTTGCCGGTCCCCAATTTTGGCCCAATTAGTCAGATATACATCTATATTATTAAGTCCACATATATCTAATATATACATCATATACTACTATGTATAATACTCATTAATCGACTATCAACTATTTCATTACATACTATGTTTAATACTCATTAGTAAATGTCCAACTAATACATTATATATAATTTTTAACCCCCATTTTTATGATCTATTAATATTATATGATATTATATTATGTATTAAATATAAGCTAGTCCACATATACATATATATTACACATATATATAATACTCATTAATCGATTATCAACTATTTCATTACACATGTGTGTATGGTACTCATTAATAAAAATTCAACTATTTCATTACATATAATTTTTAACCCTTATTTTATTAATTTTTAACAAAGCCATTACTAATAATCCACTCAATAAACCCATTTTATTATAAACAACAGATCTGACGCACCCTTCCTTTTAATAATAAATTATATTGACTGTCCATTAACTGTCACGGCTGGCGAGAACCGACCAATACCCTAATATATCCCCCTTTGCACGGTTTGTGGTACTGATCTCTAATAATTCCCCTAATATTGCTCAAATGCTCGCATTTGGCACCCTCGGTTACCCCCACTCTCATCATCGCGTCAGCCTGAAATTCCTCTAGCTCCCTCGATTGTCATTCTACTCTTAATCGTCTCAAGATTTCCAGGCCTCCCAGTTTTTTTAGGGGGATGAGACAATCACTAACCCTCCAGGCTTCCCTGTCGGGTGGCGGCCGGTACACCAAGTTAAATCGGTCCTATACTCAACATAATATCACAAAAACCTCGCTACTTATATCATTCGCTGGTCTTATATCTATCAAGATAAGGCAGTACTCACAAAAAGGATCCATTAAGCAGTTTAACCCCCAACCATAGATATGAATAATTTGATATAAATTTAATAAAGACATTTTATTAAACCTCATACTATTAAGAGTTATTATTTGATTAATGGGAAAAACTAAGATTTCTTAACCACAAAGATCTATATATAGGCATATATTATATTATATAGGTGCCCCCGGGTCGGGTAAAAAAAAAAAAAAGGCCAATACATTTTTTTGGGAAAAACCCCCCTCCCCCTTAATATACACAGCTATCTCGAAAAACCCCTAAAACGAGGGCTAATGTATATTTTTTCCTGCATTGACATGTGGTAAATTTCGTCATATATATAGTGTAACACTATGACAT